TACGGGACTATATGAATCAGGGAAAAACTCCATGAAAGGAAGATTAATGATTCATATAAATCACTTAGTGGAAAATGTCCTGAATAAACCCAACGAGTAACTAATAATCCTGTTATACAGGAAAAAGTCATTATCATCCCCCTTTCGGATGAATCATATAGTTTTACGATTTCATCGACTAAAAAAGTTATGAAATGAATTGTAATTACAATTGAAACAATCGAAAAAGAAATATGAGTTAATATATGCTCTAAAGTTGAAAATATCATAATTTTTTTTTAAGGAGTCCCATAATTATAAAAAGGAAATTGGAAATTGAATTCATTATAGGATCTATTTACTTTTTTTAGGAGATGACATGCCGCCACTCGGACTCGAACCGAGATGCTCTAGCACTGCTTCCTAAGAGCAGCGTGTCTACCAATTTCACCATAGCGGCTTGTCTTGAATTCATAATACCCTATGAATAAGCAATCGTCTAGATTTAAGAATTAAATTGTTGCAATCTTTTTTAGGAAAGATTCAAATTGATGAATAAAAATTCGTTCAAATAGGTATTTGAAGGTTCATTATTTGAATTTAGGGTCTTAGTTTTATTGTGTATTTTAGACTCTCCTCGACTTGAACTCTTGGAAAACTAGATAGTCCAACTATGAATTAAGGGATAGAACCCCCCCCCCAAAAAAAAAACATTTTTGTTTTGTTTTAATGAACTGTTTTTGATTTATTTGATTTCAAACATCGAAACCAAAAAATCCATTTTATCAATGAACAAAAAAATTTGTTAAGTGTTTTTGAGTGGATTGATGGAAATAAATATATGGGAGTCTATATAGGAATTCATAGAAAATCCAAAAAGAAGAAAGTTGCACAAAAAGGTTTAGAATTTTAATCAATTAGTTTCAATGATTTTGATTTTTTACTCGCCTTTCTATAGAGAAAACGTGGATCTAGAGAAAAAAGAAAACCTTATATTATTGCTTATATTATTGTAAGAAACAGGCTGATGGGGAAAATAATACTCCCCACCTTGGAAATGAGAAAATATACTAAAAAGACAATTACGTATCTTATGTTTTTTTGTCAAAAAAAAAAAAGGATTCTTTTTTTTTTTTTGAATTCAGTACGGTAAAGAGAAAAATCCTTATTCTAATTCTAAGAGTGAAACAAATTCCATTTCCTATTGATTAACTCAACAGGGAATGGAAAGCGGAAATTTTATTTTCGAAACAAAATGAGTCAATTTTTGAGTCAAGCCGATTCAGATTATTGTAACATGTTATGTTTTATTACTTATTTTATTTGTTTGTTGCACAAAAAAACTTTTTGAATTCCCGGTAGAAATAGATTTCCCTAAGGAAAACGCTTTTAACGCTGCCCGATACCCCTTCCTTTTCCAAAAATTTTTACGAATACGCTTTTTTGATGCAGAAGTACGTTTTTTTGGAACTGCCATTTCAATCAAAATTAAGAGATTACTCATTGGTATAGCTGGATGTGAAAGACATCTATTCTTCAAAAGAAATTTTCGCTTTGCCAATTCATTATGTATTTCTTTTCTAGATAATATTTTTGATTCTAAAAATCAAAAAGAATACATAAGATGCGTGAAAGATATGGGAAAATTGCATAAACTATTTTTATTACTAAAAATAAAAGAATATTCTTTTATTTTTTAGTAACTTGTCAAATTCGCGAAAAATATGCCTAATTTAACTTGAATTTGAAAGTTCGAAGGAGACTAGTAATTAATCTGCTTTTTTCATATGATTTGACCAATTGTAACTTCTTGATTTGAATATTTGAAGTATTTAGCAGAAACTTCTAAAGTTTAAGTATAAAAAGAAATAAAAATTCTATTTCTATTTAAGTTATTAAATTAGTGCATATCTTTATTTTTTTATTGACTCCTTTCAAAAAGAGGTAAGATCCGGTGAATCGGAAACAATTAATATTAATTAAGAATTAAAAAACTTTTTTTATGGAACAGACATATCAATATGCGTGGATCATACCTTTCCTTCCACTTCCAGTTCCTATGTTAATAGGAGTGGGACTTCTTCTTTTTCCGACAGCAACAAAAAATCTCCGTCGTATGTGGGCTTTTTCGAGTATTTTATTGTTAAGTATAGTCATGATTTTTTCAACTAATTTGTCTATTCAGCAAATAAAAAGCAGTTCTATCTATCAATATGTATGGTCTTGGACCCTCGATAATGATTTTTCTTTAGAATTCGGCTACTTGATCGATCCACTTACTTCTATTATGTCAATGTTAATCACTACTGTTGGAATTATGGTTCTTATTTATAGTGATAATTATATGGCTCACGATCAAGGATACTTGAGATTTTTTGCTTATATGAGTTTTTTCAGTACTTCGATGTTGGGATTAGTTACTAGTTCGAATTTGATACAAATTTATATTTTTTGGGAATTGGTTGGAATGTGTTCCTATCTATTAATAGGGTTTTGGTTCACACGAACTCCTGCAGCAAAT